AAGATAAACCATTATACGGGTATTTCAATACTGAATATAACAACCAAAAGTTTTCTAAACTGAGAGAATAGGCTAAATCAAGAGAATAGGATTTGAACCTATGACTTCTCGCTCCCAAAGCGAACACGCTACCACTGCGTCACCTCTCGAGTCGCATAAAACCCAAAGTAAATGCCTAAACTTATTTTAACTGTTAAAGAGGGGTTGTTTAAAATAAAAATTAACGATCTACTTCACCAAAAACAATATCTTGAGTTCCAATTATAGTTACAACATCAGCTAACATATGAGAATTAGCCATAAAGTTGAGAGCTTGTAGGTGGGAAAACCCTGGAGCCTTAATTTTACAACGGTATGGTCTATTGCTACCATCAGAAACTAAATATACACCGAACTCCCCTTTAGGGGCTTCGGTAGCAATATAGGTTTCACCTGAAGGTACAGTAACCCCTTCGGTATACAATTTAAAATGGTGAATTAAAGCTTCCATACTTTGCTTAACATCAGCACGGGACGGTGGGGTAATTTTAGAATCGTCAACTTTAACACTTCCTTTAGGCATTTTATTCAAGCACTGATATATTATGCTAAGAGATTGTCTCATTTCCTCAACTCGTACGAGATAACGGTCATAACAATCCCCTGTTTTACCAACGACCCCTTGAAAAGACAACTCTGAGTAGGCATCATACGGCTCGTTTTTACGTAAATCCCAACGAATGCCAGACCCACGTAACATAACCCCAGAAAAACCCCAATCTATAGCCTCTTGTGCATTTACCACCCCTATATCAACTAATCTTTCTTGCCATATACGATTATCAGTTAACATTTCTTCAATTTCGTCTAAGCGTTGCCCAAATTGAGCAGCAAAAGAAAAAATATCATCTATTAAACCAATAGTTATATCTTGACTAACACCTCCAGGTCGAAAATAACTAGCGTGCATACGCGCACCACTAACTCTTTCATAAAATTCCATTAACTTTTCTCTTTCTTCGAATGCCCATAAAAAAGGTGTCATAGCCCCCACGTCCATTGCATGACAACCCACAGCTAAAAGGTGATTTAAAATTCGAGTTATCTCTGCAAAAAGAACTCTTATATATTGCGCTCGCTTAGGTACTGAAATCTGCAATAAATTTTCAACAGCTAAAGCATAGGTATGTTCTTGGCACATCATTGAAACGTAATCCAAGCGATCAAAATAAGGCAGGGCTTGAAAATAAGTTTTAGCCTCTATTAATTTTTCAGTACCTCTATGCAATAACCCTATGTGGGGATCAGCTCTTTGAACAACCTCCCCATTCAGCTCCAGAATAAGACGTAAAACCCCATGAGCCGCTGGGTGTTGGGGTCCAAAATTTATTGTAAAATGCTTCAGTTTTTTGTTAAATTCTTTTTTTTTTAATGACATAATAAAATAGGTTATGGGTTTTTCTGTATTTCTAAACTACACGAACCAAAATATAAACCATTACCGTCTCGACTATACTAAAAAGTCTTTAAGATTAGCGCCAGAAGGATTTGAACCTACGACCTTCAGGGCATGAGCCTGATGAGCTAACCTTACTGCTCTATAGCGCAACCCTGTTAAAAATAAAAATGATTACTGTTTTGAGCCATGGTTCCCACAAAAGTAGTATGTGTGGCTATCTAAATAAGGACACTCGAGTTCGGTAAGAGTTCGGGTATAGATTTAGATATAGGGGCTAGCCCCTAAATTATATATTCCAGCCGCAGGTTCCCCTACGACTACCTTGTTACGACTTCATCCCGGTTGCTTACCTGTCCTTTAAAGGGAATTTCCAAACTTACTTAACCTAGGTGAATATATTCACCAAATAAGGATATGCTTGAAAGGTTTACTCCAAAATCTTCTGGCCAAGTCAACTTCCAGGACGTGACGGGCGGTGTGTGCAAGGCCCAGTGACGTATTCACCGCGACATCCTGATCCGCGATTACTAGTGATTCCAGCTTCATGGGGGCGAGTTGCAGCCCCCAATCCGAACTAAGAAAAGGTTTAAAGATTGGCTCTAGATTACTCCCTCGCAACTTGTTGTCCTTTCCATTGTAGCACGTGTGTAGCCCAGTTCATAAGGGCCATGAAGACTTGACCTCATCCCTACCTTCCTCCCGCTTAGCGCTGGCAGTGTCTATTCAGTTTATTTATTGGTAAAGACCATTTCAAAACACAAAAGAGATAAGGGTTGCGCTCAGTTACAGGAATTAACCGTACATCTCACGACACGAGCTGACGACAGCCATGCAACACCTGAAAGTCCCAAAATTCTTAACGTCTCCGAAAGAACGACAGACTTACTAGAACTGGTAAGGTTACGCGCGTATTATCGCATTAAACCACATGCTCCACCACTTGTTTGAACCCCCGCCAATTCCGTTGATTTTTAAGCTTGCGCTCGTACTCCTCAGGCGGAGTGCTTAATGCCTTAGCTATGTCTTCTAGATTTCTAAAAGCTAGCACTCATCGTTGACAGCGTAGACTACCAGGGTCTCAAATCCTGTTCGCTACCTACGCCTTCGCCCCTCAGCGTCAGTACTGAACAAGAAAATCGCTTTCGCACATGATGTTCTCTTCCACTTATCTGGATTCTAACCCTAATTGAAAAATTCCATCTTCCTCTGTCAGACTCAAGTTTTCCTGTTTTAAATGCCTACCTATAGTTAAGCTACAGTTTTTGACAAATAACATATCAAAAAACCACCTACGGGCCCTTTACGCCCAGTTATGACGAATAAGGCTTGCCCCCTCCGTATTACCGCGACTGCTGGCACGAAGTTAGTCGGGACTTATTCTTAATTTACTGTCATTATCCTCAATTAAAAAAGAGGTTTACAACCTAAGCCTTCAATCCCTCACCAAGCCTTGCTGGATCAAGCTTTCGCTCATTGTCCAATATTCCTTACTGCTGCCTTCAAATGAAACCTGGGCCTTGTCTCAGTCCCAGTGTGATTGATCGTCCTATCAGACCAACTAAGCATCATTGGCTTGGTGAGCATTACCCCACCAACTACCTAATACTGAACCTAATCATCTTCAACCGGCGGACCTTTATATATTTATCCGGTATTCTCCTGTTGCCTTCTCCCCTGGGGGATAGGATTATTCCGAAGTTGAAGCCAGATATTAGCCTATTACTCACCCGTACGCTATGGTTTTAACCATTCAACTCGCATGTATTCAAGCAGACTTATAGCCTTCACTCTGAGCCAGGATCAAACTCATTTTTGTTAATACCACATTTACGTTTTATTACGTTATAGTGGAGTTTTATTGTAATTATCTTCAATACAATACTTATTTATCGTATTAAACCATAAAATATCTTAAGGCATCCTTTTTAAGTAGAAAAACAAAATAAATTCCTTTTTCTCTAATACTGTAGGTAGTGTTTTTACAACCCCCTAACTTTATGTGCACTCTACGCATTAGTTATATTGTTAAATAACTAAAAAATATAAAATATTTATTACAAAGATTTCATAAATTTACCAACGAACAAAGATATTTCAGTCTGTTCTTTAGCCCGTTTTCCTGTCCATGCTGGGTGGTTATTAAGATCTAAACTTTTACAATTCAACTCTTTTTGGGAAAAATGGCTAGGTAACTCTAAAAAATTAAAACTACCATCTGACAATAAACTCCCAAATGTTTTTGCTTTTGTTATTGATTTCATTTAATTTAGGATAAGGTGGGATTTGAACCCACGGTAGCTTTAACTACGTCAGTTTTCAAAACTGGTGCCATAAACCACTCGACCACTTATCCAATGCTACCTTTAAATAGTTTTTGTATACGATCAATACAATAAATAAGTAGGGTCTAAGTAACTGTTAAAACCTAAACCTAATTATAGGTAGTAAAATTCTTTTCCTGCAAAACAACCTTAAATTTAACCCCGTTTAAATATTTTAGAATATCTATAAAAGCTAGTATCGTTGCTGGACTCTGAGACGTAATAATAAAATAGCGTCGATACTCCCGTCTTTCAAACTGATCTTTAGCAGCTTTATTACCTAAAGGAGAACGAAGCAAAGTAAAGCGCTTTATTTTTCTAGACAAACCTGTAGAAGAAATTGATAAGGGTAACAAAAGTGCCAAAGAATTTAAACTTTTAAAGTCAGTCGATACAGACCAAACTTTACATATATATATAATGCTTTTTTTATACTGTGCCATATATTTAACTACATGCTTAATAAATAACCCTAAAATAATTCTACAGTGTAAAATATACCTCGAAAAAGACGGGACTTGAACCCGCGACCACTGGTATGACAAACCAGCACTCTACCACCTGAGTTACTTTTTCTTTTTGGAGGTGGTAGGATTCGAACCCACGCTACATTAAAAATGTAGATTGATTTAGCAAACCAAGGCTTTCAACCACTCAGCAACACCTCCAAAAGCTACCTTGCCAGGGGTTTAATATTAAGTTACTTATTGCTATTATTAACTCCACACTAGAAGTTTGAGTTTATATAACTTTGTCTCTAACAAGCTATAAAATTTATTAAATTTTAAGTTATTATCTAGAATCAACGGTTACTTTTAAGTGTTTTATTCTAGATTTTAAACTAAAGGCTAAAGAAGGTAATATAAAACGTACAACTACCAAATAAAAATTAAAAACTATCAGGATTAACCAAAAAACCTGATTGAAGAAGGTCAATATATCAAATTGAGGCATATATAAATAATTAAAATTTTAAAGGTCACCTGAAATAATTAAAAACCTCCCCGCACTTATACTTTATCAATAAAGCTATTCCCCTTAATATTAAAGGTATCTCTATTCCAGAACCTAAACTTCACGTACACTTTACCCAAAAATAATACTTTTAGTTAAACATATGCTGGAAATATTACCAACATGCTTTACGTAAACCTGTAAAAGAACCTTTTGATGCCAAACGTCTGAATTGAAGACGGGATAATTTATAAAAACTTATAACCGATCTTGATCTATTAGTATCAATACAATGATTATGAACTCTACTTAAACTACTTTTTCGAGGTAATTTAGATTTTTCTAATTGAGCCCACCAACGTAAAGAAATCTCTAAATTTTGGTTTGTTGCTACGGCTTGTAATGCTTTACGACGAGACTCATATAAAGAAAAAGATTTGCGGCGTTTGTAATCCATACCTCTCATTCCCAATCTAAACTGCCAATTTGCCAAGCATATACAAATCCAATAACTAACTCAAAAAGAAAATCCATCATGGACCAATATCCGATTGAAGGCAATTCACTTAGAGAAACTGCCCATGGAAAAAGAAAGACGGTTTCAATATCAAATAAAAGAAACAAAATAGCGACTAAATAAAAACGTACATCAAAAGCATTACGAGCATCTTCATAAGGGTCAAAACCACATTCATATGAAGATAATTTTTCACTATCAGATTCTGAGAAAGCTAATGTATAAGAAGCACCAAAAATAAGCGAAGCTAATACAAGACTAAAACCTAAAAAAATCAATATTGGGTAATATTCTTTTAAAAAAAACATAATATTATGTAGTTAAACGCGGGTTATACCAAGAAACCGGACATAATTCAATAACCCCACCCGAAGTTTCACTTTTTAATACACTTTCTTTAAACATACCAATCTCAGAATGCCCCCCTCTATTAGATGTTCCTAAGGAATCATTCCCCCCAATTTGGTGAGTATATCTTACACATCGTGTACAAACAATACACCTACGTAACACTGTTTTTATAAGACCCCCCCAAAAAGTATCACTTAAAGAGTTTTTAAAAAATAAAAATCTACCTCTATCCGACCCAAAATTAAAACTTTGTTCTTGAAGTTCACATTCGCCCCCCTGATCACACACAGGGCAATCCAAGGGGTGATGGAGAAGAAGCAATTCCATCACAGATTCTTGGGCCTTACGTACCAATGCCGTATTTGTAAAAATTCTTAAATTGGGTAAAAAAGGCAAAGCACATGACGCTTGCGGCTTAGGGGAATTACTCACCTCAACCAAGCACATTCGACAATTACCCGCTATAAAAAGCTTATCGTGATAACAGAATCGTGGGATATTAGCACCAGCCGCTTGACAAGCCTGTATAACTGTAGAGCCTTTTTTTACCCAAATAAGAAGCTCATTAATTGATATATTAAGCATAATTAGGGTAAAACTTCTAAATCGCGGGGATTGTTAGGTTTAAAAAAGGATTTTTCTTTTATAGAAAAAACAGCATTTTTAGATTCACGACCTAACTGCCGATATAAAGATTCAGGACAATTTTTTTGTAATGTTAAACTAATAGCCCCTACCATCGCTATTAGTAGAATAATTCCAGCTATTATTAGCAATATTGCGTGGGTTGAATATAAAAGATAACTAGGATCATTTAAAGCACAAGAAGAATCAAATTCTATAAACCATACTGTGTCTAACCCAAAAGACCCTTCTACACTTTCTTTATGAAACAATAACCTAAAAAACTCTGTTAACACTTCTGAATCACATAAATGCTGCCACATTTCAATTCTCTCCTCCATAAAATCTTTAAAAGATTTTTTAGCTTCTTTAGCTGAAGGCTCAGGTTCACCTTTTCTTTTTCTTTTACTTCGCTCTTGGAATCTTTTTAAATTGTCATTGACTGTTTTGTTAATAATTACTGGATGAAATAAATTTTTTATCTCTTCTTCGTAAGATACTAAACTAAAAGAAACTAATGAACTCATATAAACTGTTGACACCATATTCATTAAATTTTGCAAATCTTTACTATATATTGCAGCACTCAAAAAAACTGCAAAAATTAAAGCCCCAAAATATAACAAACGTTTTTTTTTTGCAGACCACGGGCTTTCAATTGCTTTCACATCTAACATCATAACAACAAACAACACCAATACTGCGATAGCACCTGCGTAAACCAACAAAAAAAGTAAAGCCATAAATTCTAAACCCAATAAAAATGAAATAGTGGAACCCAAAAAAAAAAGCAATACGAGATAAAGACCACTATATACTGGATTTTGTGTACTAGTAACTTTAACCCCTAAGGTCCCCCCAAGAGTTGCAATAAGAATAAAAATTATAGGATCGACCATAATACAATAAAGGTTAGCAGCGCGAAAACACGTGAAATTTGAAAACCAAACACAAAAAAAATACCAAATAAAAAATTACTCCAACCTAAAATCACTAAATAGTGGTATAAATAACCTGAATGCCATGCACGAGATTTATTTACTTGATCCGCAAGTACGTTGGAAATCCCAAAAGGACCTAAACTTTCAATAAGACCACGGTCAATGGACTTATAAGTAAAATGATAACCAAAGTCTAATAAATTTTGTGTTATAACTTCATTATAAACCTTATCAAATAACCATTTACGGTTTAAAAAAGTATAAAATTTTCTTCCTATAAATGAAGTCTTAACTAAAAATAAATTAGAATTATACTTATTATATAAAATAAATGAAGCCAACCCACCAATGATACTGCAACAAAGAGGTAAAAGTTTTATATCAGTTGACATAAACTCTGCATCTATAATACTCAAATTACTAGGCATACAAAATAATGCATTTCCCCAAAAATCAGTACCCAGCCCTATAAAAAGATCACGACCTAAATACCCAATAAACATACTAGGCAAAGCCAATATACCCAAAACTAAACCCATTGGCCAACCACCTTCTGATGCCGATAGCAATAATGACCTACTACCATTTGGTTCGGATAAAAAACACAAAGCTAAAAGGCGTATAGAATAAAAAGCAGTACAGAAAGCTGCTAAACTACCTAACCAATATGCAAAATGCGAAGCATTACTATAAGTCGCGTAACCTACCTCCAATATAACATCTTTAGAATAAAATCCTGTTAAAAAGGGCATACCCATAAGAGCTAAAGAACCAATTACCATCATGGCATATGTAAAGGGTAATAAACGGCGTAACCCCCCCATTTTACGCATATCCTGTTCATCTCCAACCGCATGAATTACAGAACCTGCCCCAAGAAATAGAAGAGCCTTAAAAAATGCATGGTTCCCTAAATGAAACACTGCTACAGAATAATTAGAAAGACCACAAGCAAAAACCATATAACCTAATTGACTACAAGTGGAATAAGCGATAACTCGCTTTAAATCATTTTGGACTAAAGCGGTTGTAGCTGCAAAAAACGCTGTCATACCCCCAACTATACTTATAACTGTAAGGGCTTCAGGACAATATTCCAATAAAGGAGAACAACGGGCTAATAAAAAAACACCAGCAGTAACCATTGTTGCTGCGTGAATAAGAGCAGAAACTGGGGTAGGTCCTTCCATAGCATCAGGTAACCAAGTATGTAAACCTAACTGAGCAGATTTACCTACCGCACCTACGAACAATAAAATCCCTATAAAGTTAAGAGCTCCAAATTCAACATTAAAAAAACTTAAACTAAATGTTGATAGTTGGGGAGCTAAAGCAAAAACAGTAGCATAATCAACAGCACCAAAACAAATAAAAATACCAAAAATTCCTAAGGCTAATCCAAAATCACCAACCCTATTAACTAGCATAGCTTTAATCGCAGCTTTATTTGCTTGAATACGAGTAAACCAAAAATTAATTAATAAATACGAGCATAAGCCAACTCCTTCCCAACCAACAAACATTTGAACAAAATTATCGGCTGTAACCAATATTAACATAAAAAATGTAAATAATGATAAATAACTCATAAAACGAGGCAAATGAGGATCTCCTCCCATATACTCTGTGGAATATAAATGTACCAGAGTTGAAATAAAAGTAACTACAATAAGCATAACGACAGTTAAACTGTCAAAGCAAAAAGCCCAATCAACATGAAAAGAGTCACACTCCAACCAAGGCATTAAATAGAGGTAAGTTGAACTCCCCCCTAAACCTACCTCATAAAAAGCAAGCCCACTTAGAAAAAAACTAAGGCAAATACAAGATATAGTTACTAAACCAGCACCGCGGCCTCCAAGGAAACGACCAAAAAATCCTGCAACAAGAGAACCAAGTAGGGGTAGAAAAACTATGTTTAAATACATCTTAGTCCTTTACGGGACTTGAACCCGTACCTTTACCATAAAAAATGGTACTATCCTTCTAGATATTAAACTACGCATTAGACTAAAAGAACTTTTTCACTACTACAACCTACAACCACAAATCAACCCATACCAAATTTGAAACTGTTGCATGCATTGCAGAAAAGAATAAATTAGGGTAAATACCCATAAAAAGAGTACCTATAACAAGAGGTAAAAAAATCATAAATTCTCTGAAGCTTAAATCAAGACCGACCATTTTAATATTACCATAAGCGATACGATTAAACAACCAAAGAGAATACCCACCCCCTAAAATCATTGAAGTAGCTGCAAAAAAGCAAGCAGTACTATTTGCCTCAAAAGCTGAAACTAATAAAAGAAACTCCCCTATAAAACTTGATGTGCCAGGAAGACCTAAATTAGCCATCGTAAAAAAAAGAAAAATAATTATGAAAATTGGCATAGTATGCGTAAGACCCCCATAATATTTAACTACTCGACTATGCCAACGGTCATACAAGACTCCAATGATAAGAAAAAGTGCAGAAGACACAAAACCATGACTTAAGCTTTGTAAAATAGCTGCCTCCACCCCAATTACTGTCCCGGTAAACAAACCTATCATCACTAAATTCATATGAGCTACCGAAGTATAAGCAATCAAACGTTTTAAATCTGTTTGGCGAATAGCGGTCAATGAAGTATACACAACACCCAATAAACTAAGACTAAAAATAAAAGGCGTGAAATAAACGGAAGCTAAAGGAAAAAGGCCTAGGGAAAATCGTAAAAATCCATAAGATCCTAATTTCAGTAAAATACCCGCTAAAATTACTGAACCTGCGGTAGGGGCTTCTACATGAGCCTCAGGAAGCCAAATATGCACAGGTAACATAGGAACTTTTGCAGCAAATGACGCAAAAAAAGCAAGCCATAGCCACTTTTGATCATAGGTTGAAAAGTTTATAACGGACAATACTTCATAATTTGTACTCCCAGCAAATAAGTAAATATAAACGATACCTATTAACATAAATAAAGACCCTAGTAGGGTATACAAAAAAAACATATAAGCTGCCCGTATTTTTCTTTCACGTGATCCATATATACCAATAACTAAAAACATAGGTATCAAGACAGCCTCGAAAAATATATAAAAAAATAATAAGTCTAAATTAGTAAAGACTAAAAGTAACACAAGTTCCATACTTAAAAAACTTATTAAATAAGTTTTAACTTCCCCTTTATCAAAAGACCACGAAGCCAATAAACATAGGGGGAAAATTAATGTTGTCAAAATAACAAAAAAAAGAGAAATCCCATCAACACCTAAAATTAAATTAATATTGGCTATAGGTAGCCACAAGCTATCAACAACAAATTGAAATTTAGGTGTCGAGTGATCAAAACCTAACCACAAAAACAATGAAGAGACAAAAACCGCCGACGTAATACCGAGAGCAAATTGTCGCATAATTAACTTTTGACTAGAAGGAATAAAAATTAAACCAACAATCCCTAAAAGAAGAAGAAAGAATAAAAAAGTTAAGAGCATAATCTTTTACCAACCCAAGTTATATACTCGTCTTGGTTAACCGCTTGAACTACAATAGGCATAAAACCGTGGTTAACACCACAAAGTTCACTACATTGACCGTAAAAAACCCCCTCTCTTTTAATAAAAAGGAAAACTTGGTTTAATCTACCTGGACACGCGTCTACTTTAACTCCTAAACTTGGTACTGCCCAAGAATGAAGAACATCAGCAGATGTGACAAGAACACGGATATGAGTGTTAGTTGGTACAACTAGACGGTTGTCAACCTCAAGAAGACGGAAAACTTTGCCAGCTTTTCCGGTACTTGATACTTCGGGAATAACTAAATCATCATCCGCAATAAGGTATGAATCAAAATTTATACGTTGTCTTTCTGTTATACCTTCTTCAACATCTTTGTCTCTATGATGCTCAATTAAATCATGAATCATAGTAATTTGGGTTTTTAAAGATTTATTTTTTTCACCCTCTTCAGTAGTAATTAAAAGCAAAGCTTCATACAACATATTTTTAATATCATCCGCAGTGTTTTGGTCTACAGTTTCAATTAATTCTTTAAGTGTTTGCAAAATTTCACCACGTAAACCTATATGGCTATAATCAATTTCTCTACTTTCTAATTTGGACAACATCTCTTTTATCTCTTCTTTGGATTTTTTATTTCCTGAATTACCATCCTCACCAGAAGCGTCGGCACCATTTAAGCCATCATCACTCACCAGAGCACTGTTAGATTCAATTACTGAAACATCAGAAAATTGACGATTGAAAGGTTTAACTGCCTCCTGCATAGGAGTATCCAAACTTCTTGATACTCTTGCTGCAAACCATTTCACATTCGCTAATTCTGCTTTTGCTTTTAATATCGCACAAGAAGATTTTGCTTGTAAACTTCCTGGGTCAAGAATAGCGTCAATTGCTGAGGAAAATACTAAGGCTTTTTTAATATCATTCGACGTATTTTCTAAACTATCATCTGTTGCTCTTTGAAGAGCGAAAAGGCTATCTATAGAGTTATTTTCGCTAAACTCAGAAGTCACCGAAAGATCAGATTCAGTTTTGTCTAATATTTTGCGAGCATGACTTAGTATACGTGAAGCCTCTTTATAATCTAAAATAGCAGCACTTACATCCACTTTAAGTGTTTTTACCCAAGCAGAATCTACCGCGGATTCAATCAATCCTGAACTATCACAATTAGATATTTCATTAATAAATGTTGGTCTAACCGCTCCTGAAATAGAAGATGCTTTGGATAGATCATTATCTACCATATCAAGTATAACTTTAAGACAATCAGAATTTTCAACATCTAGCATAGATATTACCTTTTCCCGAACAGTATTACCTAAATTTAGTTGAAGATCTCCAATATATGTCTCAGCATCTAATAATTTTTCTTTTAGAGTGAGGTCCAAACTAGAATCCACGTCAAATTTTAAAAAATTTATCAAAGCTTTGCCCTTTTTTAACTCTACTTCAATTAATTTAATAAAAGATTCAGTCAAGGCTTGTTCCGCATTAAACAAAGCTATTTTCGACTCTGTTAACACAGCTTCAGAGCCTTTTAACTGGGCCTTTACTGTTAAAAGGTCTTCATTATGTATTTCCCATAAAAAGTTGTCAAAATATTCCTTAGGCTTGTCTGTTACTTTAGGTAACTCGTAAATAACTGGGGTGTCATCGAGTCTTTTCTCTGTATTGATGACATAACCTTTAACAACTTCTAACCTTTCTTTAGCGGTCTCTAAATCTAATTTAGCTGTGTTTACCACAAAAACTGCTTTATCAAATTCAGACTTTACACTACCATATTTTTCAACAAGGCTGTCCAACATCATATTAGGTGCAATAGAACTAGACCCTAACTCAAGGCCAGTCAATTTTTCTTTAGAAGTAGTGTAAAAGGACTCAGCACCTTTTGAAACCGCTTCTGCTCTGTTTGACACTGCCTTTAATTTATCAAACGCAATTTGAGACCGTTCTAACCGAATATCAGCTCTATTTGATACTGCTTTATAATTGCTCAGTTCCTCTTTGGCATTTGCTAAAATATCTTTACCTTTTTCAAATTCCTCTGCAACTGATATTTCTTGTTTTTCTAGAGACATAAATTCAGCCTCTGCCCTATCCGCAATTGAGTTACACTTACTCAACTCTTCTTCAGTCAATCCAGATTGAAATTTATCTAAAATTGTATTAACACTTTTTAACTCTTCGTGAGCAAGCATAAACTTAAGCTCGTGATTATCCAAAATCTTTTTTGACTCTGACTTTAATTTTTCATTCCAGCCGTCATAACCATCTTTAAGTAGTACCTTACTACGCGTTATAGCTGGATCTTTTGAAGCCCATTCAGCATCTGCTTGAAAATACTCTGCAGTTAACGCGTTAACTTGTGAGGCAAGCAAATCAATTTTTGCCCATTTGGCACTAGCTTTAGCATTATTCAGCTCCATTTTTGCATTTTCTAATTCTGCATCAGAAAACTTAAACCCGACATTAGCAGTATCCCACTCAAACTCACTACTATAGCCCTCTCTTTCAGGTCTAGTCAATCTTAATTGATGGGCAATTAACTGAGTATCGATTAAATTATTTTCAGCAATTTCTGCTTCTACTAAGGCTTTGTCAAGTCTTATTCTGCCTTCATCTAAATTAGCCATCATTTCCTCTATAGGTATTTTTATCTCACCACGTGCAAGTGCTCTAAGACACACACACTCTGCCTCAAAAACTTGTGTTAAAGCTCTACTTAATTCCGTCTCAGCCCCTTCATAGAAATTTTCAGCTGATCTAAGTTCTAACCATTTATAACTAGCCTCATCCACTTTATTTAATTCCTCAACAATAGACCCTGTATTGGAATCTAAACCTCCAGAACTACCATCACTTGAAGGTGTGTTGCCTTTACCTGGTTTAATTTCATCTAAAGCCTTAAATAAATCCATTGTTTTTGCCGTAAGCTCAGTTTCATTAACAATCCTTATATATTGTTTAAAAATTTTTAAAGCTTTAATGACTAAATCTTGCTGTTCTTTAATTAGTGAGCCTTCTGATAACTGTTCTTTAACTCCAGATAAAACAGATACCATTTCCCCTGTTAAATGTGATTCTAACGGTCCGTAAAATTCTTTGCGGCCCTCATTACCTAAAATATTTATAACTAGCCATTCTAAGCGGCGAGACAACATATCAACAGCACCTTGGGGTACATCTTCCATATCTTTTTCAAATGACTCCAAAAACTCTTTAACTATGCCGATTTGAGTTTGTTTTTCACCTTTAGCCACCTCTACACGGCTATACTCTATCAAATCAGCCATATCTTTTAAAGCCTTATAACTCATTTCAACCTGACTTAACCCATCTTTTTTAAGGGCGGGTGATACTTCAAAATCAGAGCACTCATATGACCAATACCACTGGTGACCAACAACTTTTATAGTAAGGCTAGGATCTATAACCTCGTCCATTGCATACAATAAATTGTATGAGGGTACACTAATGACCATTAATATTCCTGCTGGGATAATTGTCCAAACGACTTCAAGTAATGTTGAATGATTAAAGCCTACAGCATCTTTATGATCTGCTTCGTTAAATAACGTTAAAGATTTATAGAGTAACCAACCTACAAGACAAGCAATAAATAGCATAAAGGTCATTAACAAACCATTAAAAAAAATGATACCTTCCATTATTGGGGTTGCAGGGTCTTGAAAACCCACTTGCCATGGATGCGAAGCATCCATACTCCCAACGGAATAGTAGTACAAGGAAAAAAAAACAATTGAAGTTATTCTAATGATATTTTTATGTGAAAATTTCATGATCTGAGCACAATTAAACAAAAACCAACATTTTATCCCCAATACCTTTTTATTATTACTTCCTTTTAGGGGAGCGCATATTTAATACCCGAACAGCAAGCATTTTTTCCAACCAACCGACAAATAACCCACCAAAAACAAAAAAAGCAAAATACCCTATAGACACAACAGCTCCAACTATTTTAAAATAATCATCTACTGGGGTAGTTCCTGACCAGGCCAATAAGCAAAAATCAGCAACAAAAAGCCAAAAAACTACAGCATAAATTGGCCGGAAATTACCACTACGTAGTATAGATGTATTCAAAAGCGGGTATATGAAAATTATAGCTATCGCCCCACCCATAGTAAGAATCCCCCCAACTTTGTTTGGAATTACCCGTAAAATAGCATAAAAAGGTAAAAAATACCATTCAGGAACAATATGCGCTGGAGTCCCATAAGGGTCAGCCTCTAAATAATTATCAGGATCTCCTAAGCTATTAGGAAAATAAAATATGACAATAGATAACATGGACATTAAAACAAAAAAAGCTACTAAATCTTTTACATAAATATATGGGTAAAAGTTTATATTTGCTGTTTTTGTTTTAATACCTAGAGGGTTATTAGAACCATCTTTATGCAACAAGCCTAAGTGAACAAAAACCAAACCAGCGATAATAAAAGGTAATAAATAGTGTAAACTAAAAAAACGATTTAAAGTCGGATTACCGACAGTAAACCCCCCCCATAACCACATAACAACTTCTTTACCTATAAAGGGGAAAATGGAAAATAAACTTGTGATAACAGTAGCACCCCAAAAACTCATTTGACCCCAGGGTAAAACATAACCAATAAAAGCTGTTGCCATCATTAAAACATAAATAACCCCCCCGGACCACCATAATTGTTGCCGAGGCTCCATATAAGAACCATAATACAACCCTCTAAAAATATGAGCGTAAACAACAATGAAAAAAAAAGAAGCTCCATTAGCATGCATATAACGAATTAGCCAACCACTTTTAACATCACGCATAATATGCTCAACACTTGAAAAAGCATAATGGGTTTCCCCTGCATAATGCATTGCTAAAAAAGCTCCACTAAGAATTTGAATAACCAAACAAAACCCCGCGGTTGAACCGAAACTCCAATTATAATTTAAATTCATCGCCGTTGGGTAATCAATAATATGAGAATCTACCCAACTAAGTATAGCATTTACATTAAACCTCGACATCAACTTATTAAATTATTTTGTGACCAGGGTACATGAAAATTAAATGAACGAAACTCCTGACTTAACTCAATCGCTTCACAAACAACAACTCGCTGATCTTCATCATAACGTAATTCAAAGTACCCGCTTAAAGGAAAATCTTTTCGTAACGGATGACCTTCAAAACCATAGTCTGTTAAAATACGACGTAAATCTGGGTGGTTTGAGAAAAAAACCCCAAATAAATCCCAAATTTCACGTTCCCACCAATTTGCTGACGGGAAAAGACTTACCACAGACGGTAAGGGATTTATTTCATCAGTGTGTGTTTTAATTCGAAGTCTACAATTAGACCTTACATTTAAAAGGTCATAGACAATTTCAAAACGTTCTTCCCTCTCCGGATAATCTACACCTGAAATCGAAGTCAGCATTTGAAAATTACCATTACTATGATGGTGTAAAAAAGTTAATGTAGCCAACAAATATTTTTTGGATACGCTAATAACAATCTCATGCCCAAACACCTGAAAAGTTTGAACAGGTACAAGCCTCGTAAGACTTGTAGCATATACAATCAAAGAACTGAACATTTTATTTAAAATCAATAAAAATAACTCTTATACCAATTAATCCTTTACGGGAATTGAACCCGTATTTTCGCCGTGAAAAGGCAACGTCCTAACCATTAGACGAAAAGGACTTGTTATACACACTATAGTTTATTTAATATTTTATAAAATAAATATAAATTGGGCCTGGATCGAGTTGAACGATCGACTTTACGCTTATCAGGCGTACACTCTACCGCTGAGTTACAAGCCCTGACACAACCACCTTAACACACTCTATAACGTTTATTTAAATTGCTGTTTACAATTTTAACAAAATAACTAATACTTATTTATTACCTACTTTTGAGGATCTACGAGGCAATACGGGAAAAGCAAGACCTCTACCTTTTACCCAAGGATTTGATTCTTCAACAGATCCTCGTGTAAGGGTAATGTACACAACAAAGAAAAAAAATAATGACGCAATAGATGATAAAATTGACCCAAAAGAGGCTAAACCATTCCATCCAGCATAAGAATCAGGATAATCTGGTATACGTCGTGGCATACCAGCAAGCCCTAAGAAATGCATTGGGAAAAAAGTCAAATTCACACCCAAAAACATAAGCCAAAAATGGATTTGACCTAAAATTTCCGGGTAAGCTAAACCTGTCATTTTACCTATCCAAAAATAAAAAGCTGCAAACATTGTAAAAGCCGCTCCCATACTTAATACATAATGAAAATGGGCTACCACATAATATGTATCATGTAAAGCAATATCAACCCCAGAATTAGCTAAAACAACCCCAGTTAACCCCCCTATAGTAAAGAGGAAAAGAAAACCAATTGAGAATAGCATGGGGGTTTTTAAACGAATAGAACCACCCCATAAAGTAGCAATCCAACTGAAAATTTTAATACCTGTAGGCACCGCAATAATCATCGTAGCAGCTGTAAAATAAGCTCTTGTGTCGATGTCCAAACCTACGGTAAACATGTGATGAGCCCATACAATAAAACCAAGGATACCAATTGAAAGCATAGCATAAACCATACCTAAATACCCAAATACAGGTTTTCTAGCAAAAGTAGATAGTATATGACTAACAATACCAAATCCAGGTAAAATTAAAATATAAACTTCAGGATGGCCAAAAAACCAAAATAAATGCTGATACAATACCGGATCACCACCACCGGCCGGATCAAAAAAAGTAGTATTAAAATTCCTATCTGTTAATAGCATTGTAATACCACCTGCTAAAACAGGAAGTGATAACAGTAATAAGAACGCTGTTATTAAGACAGACCATACAAAAAGGGGCAATCTATCCATCGTCATACCGGGTGCTCTCATATTAAAAATTGTTGTAATAAAGTTTATAGCCCCTAAAATAGAAGCAGCACCCGAAAGATGAAGACTAAATATAGCTAAGTCAACAGAAGGTCCTGAGTGTGCCTGAATACCACTAAGAGGTGGGTACACTGTCCAACCTGTACCAGCTCCAGATTCTACCAACGAGGACGCTAGAAGCAAAATTAAAGAGGGAGGTAGTAACCAAAAACTAATGTTATTCATACGGGGAAAAGCCATATCAGGAGCACCAATCATTAAAGGTACAAACCAATTTCCAAACCCACCAATAAGAATTGGCATAACCATAAAAAAAATCATTAAGAAAGCATGCGCAGTTACAATAACATTGTATAATTGGTGATTACCCCCTAAAAATTGATTTCCAGGACTGGCCAATTGCAAACGAATAAGAACAGACATTGCTGTTCCAAGAACACCTGAAAAACCTCCAAAGATTAAATACAATGTACCAATATCTTTATGGTTGGTGGAAAATAACCACCTAGAAGAGAAACCACTCAATGACGAGCTAATAACCGATGGAGACCATAATTGCGATAAAGGTTTAGAATGTGTAGTAAAAGACATTAGCTAATTATTAAAACATAAGACCTAGTCCTACCTTGTATGTTAATAGATAAAAAATATTCGGGCTAAGCATAAAAAAGATAATAGTAAAGCCGCTTAACACTAGAACCATAGATGCACCTTTTGATAAGGGTGTAAAAAAAAACCAATTTTTATTCTTCTCAAAATAGAAAATTTTGATTAACCGTATATAATAAAAAGCTGAAATAACACTAGTAATAACAACAAAAATAGATACAATATAAAGCGAAGAATCTACCAAACTCACAAAAATATTTAATTTAGCAAAAAAGCCACCAAAAGGGGGTATCCCGGCTAAAGAAAAAATCATTAATGCAACCCCGAACCCCATAAGTGGATTTGATCGAACCAATCCTATAGAATCTGAAAACGTTAAAAGAGTACTTCCAGAAGTAGAAGATAAATCCAGATGCACTATATAAACCCACAAAAAGGCTGCTGTAAGCATATAAATAGAAAGATAAAATAAGACTGCTTGTATTCCCTCTATATTACCACTAGCTAACCCAAGGCATAAAAAACCTACATGACCTACACTACTGAAGGCAAGAAGGCGCTTTATTTTTGTTTCCCCTAAACCACAAATACAACCAATAAAAAGACTAAGAAGGCCACAGATACAAAAAAAGTTTTCCCATAAACTCGGAAAAAAGGACCAAAAACTTGTAAATGATAGGCGCAATATCACAACAAAAAAAGCAAATTTAGGTATAACAGCAAAAATAAAACCCACTAGAGTGGGGGCCCCCTCATAAACATCCGCTATCCACATATGGTAAGGTGCGGCACCTATTTTAAACAATAAAGCAGAAACCACACATATAAGACCCAAATATATAAAAGGGGATGACGTTGTTAAATTCTCTGTTAACAAAGTTAACGAACCTAAATTAGTGGTACCCATAGAAAAATAAATTAAAGACGCTCCAAACAAAAAAAATATAGAGGCAACAGACCCTAAAATAAAATATTTTAACCCAGCCTCAGCAGAAAAATACGAATTCTTTTTCCACGCCGCTAACACATAAAAAATAAGCGACAAAAATTCCATACTTAAATAAATAGAAAGAAGGTCGTATGAAGAAATCAATAAACATAAACTTAAACCAATACCAATAACAAAAACAAAAAACTCATAAGCTCTAAAACGAGCTGAAAACATATAAGATTCGCTTACTGCCACACAAAAAATAAGACCCAAAAAAACAATTGCTTTAGACCAAGTACCTATATTATCAGTGACAAAAACAGAATTCCACAAAGTTTGAGATTCAACAGGATTGTTAAGCACTAAAAGTAAACTTACAAACAATATAGTTGATGTTAACCTAACCATACTTGGAGTAAGGTAAGTATAAAGGGAAGCGGCGGATACCCCTAAAAAACTACCATGTAATAAAACAACTAATATAGCGATGGCAAGAAACAACTCAGGCAAAAAAGCCGCGGTGTCATTTTGGAATATTAAAGCGAATTTCATGCGTTACATTTTATAGGATTCGAACCTACGACCCACGATTTAGAAGACCGATGCTCTATCCACTGAGCTAAAAATGCTTAGAGATAAAAATTAAAAAAGAATTATTTAAACTTTACACTCTATTATTTTTTTTAAAATAGATTAGACATCAAAGGATGTTAGTTTAAACTAACATCCTTTGCCACTATTAATGAAGAACAATTGCGTCGTTTATATAAATACAACTTAAAATTGTGAAAACATAAGCTTGAATTAAAGCAACGGCGAGCTCAAGTCCAAAAAGAATAACTAGTACCGCTAATGGTACGATATGAGCAACTAATAGCAACCCCCCACTACCCATCATAGCCCATGCAAATCCGGCAATTACTTTTAGTAATGTATGACCTGCCATCATATTAGCAAAAAGACGAACAGCCAAACTAAGAGGTTTAAACACGTACGAAACTATTTCTATAGGAACTAATAAAAAAGCTAAAACCATAGAAGTTCCACCAGGCAAAAATAAACTTAACATGTGAAAACCATGTTTAGAAGCACAAATAATCATAACACCAATAAATACTGTCAAAGCCAAAACCATTGTCTGGATAAGATGACTTGTTATAGTAAAAGAATATGGTACAAGTCCTGAAACATTAGATATCAAAATAAAACTAAAAATGACAAATAAAAAAGGAAAATATTTTTGACCCTGTTGACCAACACTATCCCATACAAGACCTGCAGTACTTAAATACAGACTCTCTAAAACTAATTGCCATCTAGTTGGGAAACAACTTAATCCATAGACTGAAAGACAATAATAAATAAAAACAAAAAAAGCTAAACCAACGCATGTTGTTACCATTGCGTTAGTCATTGAAAAATCAAATAAACCAACACCGAGACTTAAAAGAGGAAGTATTTGAAATTGTTCTAATGGGCTGTAAAACATGTATAGATAAAAAATAATATAAGCTAAATAGTTAGCTATCAAACTGTTAAAAGATATAAAAAAGTTTATTTATAAGACCTTTAGTTAATCCGTTGGAAAGACACCTTAAACGGTATCAAATTATTACCACGGAACTTGAGGAAAAATTTCTTTATAAAATACCATAAATGTTTTTTTCATATTCAAAAAACGAAACTCTCAAAATATGTTAAATATTCTAAACTTTTTTAGAACCAGAAACAGTAAAAACATCCTTATAAATGAATTACAATATAAAAATTTATTATCGGCTATAATCACCCCATTTTGAGAGACCCTTAATAGTAACCTAAAATGGTTTTATATAAAGTCACTTTTCGCTCTAAAAAACATTAGTACTTTCACGGTAAATACCTATATCATTTTTTTTCTTATAATAACGGACTAAAACCTTAGACGACCACAACAAAACCTGAAAGTCCTCGTTACAAATATCATTGCCTTTTATTATAGCATTAAAAGAAAGTTTATTAGGTAATTTATAAATACATTTAGTAAAAGTATAAAAACACCAAATATATCTAAGCAATAACAAAGAATAAACTTTTAAATAATATTCTATCTTTTTATAAGGTGTAAAATATTTATACACCCCAGAAGTTTTATAGACCGAAATTAAAAGATAATTAAAAGTTTGTGGATATGTCTTGTTATAGCTATTAATTATTAAATGACCCCAATTATACATCGTATCCTCTAAAAAAAAACTTAGAAAACTTGATTTTATAACACCTGATACCTCTTTACTTGTATTTAAGGATTTATAAATTTTATAACTGAAATATACTAAAAATGGATATGAGCATTCCCTTTTAATAATAGTATTAATTGCGAACCTACAAAAAGATTTTTTCTTTTTATAATCAGCAAACCCCAAGTAATGATACTCGCACCTTTTACTTTCTGTAAAATTTATAAGTACCACTGGGTTGGACAAAGGCTTGATATTTGACTCACGAAACAGAAGATCCTTATAAAAAGATTTAATACGAATATTTAAATACACATCAAAAGATTTAGGTACTCTGTTGTTAATACATGTGATAAGACACATCAACAAATCGCGCTCAAAAAAATTTTGAATATATCTTTGAAAATATTCTTCTACAAAAATTTCTACTTCTTCATGAGGTTCCTCAAAACAAAAAAAATAGTTGTTTTGGAACAATAATAAAAAATGATCATTAATATACTTGAAAAAACCTGATTTTATAAACTTCAAAAAGTTTGGACTGTTTTGAATAGTTAATAAAAAAGACTTACTAAAATATTCTAAAATATATTTTTGAGTGCATCCAAAAATATATTGAGAAAGATAAACCTCACAATATTTAAGATTATAGTACTCACTAAAATTCTCTGACCAGAGGTGAAGCTGAGAATATTTCTTAAACACAGGACTTACTGAATAAAAATCGGCTAAATCAGCTTCACTGTATCTTTTAGCCTTTCCCATTAAATAAAACTAGATGATTACATTAAACCCCCACCAATAAATAGTGAGGAAAAGGAATAACCACACAACATCAACAAAATGCCAATACCACGCAGCAGCCTCGAAACCAAAATGGTGTTGACGACTAAAGTGATCCCAATACAGCCGTAGAGTACAAATAGCTAAAAATATAGTTCCAATAATAACGTGAAACCCATGAAAACCTGTAGCCATGTAAAATACAGAACCATATACCCCGTCCGACATGCCAAAAGGAGCATGCATATATTCAACACCCTGCATACCTGTAAAGGCAATTGCAAACGCTAATGTTACCCCTAAACCTTGTAAAGCTTCTTTTTTAAAACCAGCAACAATAGCATGATGAGCCCATGTTACACTTGCCCCAGAAGAAAGCAATAAAATAGTATTTAAAAATGGTAAACCCCATGGACTAATAGCATCTATCCCCGCAGGAGGCCAAACACCACCAATATTAAAAACAGGAGAAATTGATGAAGTAAAAAAAGCCCAAAAAAAAGCAAAAAAAAACATAATTTCAGATACAATAAAAAGTATCATACCCATACGTAGTCCTTGCTGAACCGATGATGTATGTTGACCTTCAAATAACCCTTCCCGAACAACATCTCTCCACCAAGTAAACATAACATATAAAATAGTAAAAACCCCTAAACAAAGTAATTCTCCCCCCCCTTTATAGTTATGCATAAATAACACTCCACCAAAAGTTAAACTTAAGCCACCTAAAGCAGCCACTAAAGGCCAGGGACTAGGGTCAACTAAATGAAATGGATGCCGTTGAACCATTTTAGCTTTAGCTTTCATTAAAATGAACAAGAAGGAGGTAGGATTCGAACCTACGATGGAAAAACCAACAGATTTACAATCTGCCACTATTAACCGCTCAGTCACTCCTTCACAATTTAATTTTACCTTGATGTTTTAGGTTTTGTACGAAATTTTTTACGACGAACTTTAACAGGACGACACCCATTATGAGGGGCTCGTGTACCTAGATACAAAAAAGTAATTTTAACTCCTTTTTTACTAAGCCCTCTTACAACCCCTCTCCGTCCTTTGTTAATACCAGACCCCAAATAAATTGCAAATTCTGTATAACCTAACCTGATAGCTTTATCCCCAAATAAATTACCTAAAAGTAACCCACGTGTATAAAGATTTTCCCGCTCATTATACTCATTAACATAAGAAGGGACCCTTAAAGAACAACTAGTCTTTACTTTTTTTTCAGCAGTGTCCATTAAAGTACAAAACACATTTCTTTTTGTTGATTTTATAATGATAATACCTTTTTTTTCTTGTGTTTGCTTAGATAGAAATTTAGTAGAAATAGCTGAAACTCCTTCTATTACTGAACTTACTGCTGATAGTTTAACAGGATTAGATAGTAAGTTTATGTTATCAATTTTAACTAACATTAAGCTTTAATAATTGCCGTTTTTTTGCATTTGTATGGGTACGTTGACCCCTAACCGGCAGACCTTTACGATGCCGTAACCCACGATATGTCGACAAAACACACAAACGCCGAATCTTATCATTTTTAAAACGCCTAAGATCGGCACCTAAAGGAAGAGGGGTAGCCTCCGCTAAGTTTTCTAAATTCTTTCCTTTGAGAAAAGTAACGTGACTCCCACGTGAATCAGAACCAAAACCAGCTTTTTTGCATAAAATTTTAGATTGAGACAAACCTATACCATATATGTGAGATATAGACTGCACCAATACTTTGTCTTCTGGAATAGGGGTACCGATAATAAAAGGCATAACTAGGTTTTTAATATATTATATGAAACAAAATAACCCAATTTTTATCACTCCTCCCTTAAAATCGCAAAGGCAAGCATATAAGCGATCAACCGGACGAAATAATAAAGGACATATAACCGCATGGCATCGTGGTGGGGGACATTCCCGACTATATAGAGATATTGACCTAAAGCGGAAATCAACCCAAGGAATAGTCATAGGTTTAGAATATGATCCGAACAGATCCGCCCTTTTAGCACGAATTTTTAATCCAGATACTAAAAAACACAATTATATAATAGCACCTACAAAAATAAAAAAAGGAGATGTTATACGGTCAAACTCAACACGTAGTGGTCTTCAAAATGGACACAGTAAAATTTTACAAAACATACTAACAGGAAGTCTCATTTATAACTTGAGCTTATCCCCTGGAAAAGATGGGAAAATTTTAAGAGCGCCAGGTGCGTTTGGTCGTATTTTAAAAAGGACTAAAACATTAGCTAAAATTCGTTTAAAATCCGGGCAATACCGTTGGTTCGATATAAAAACAATAGCAACCAACGGTGTAGTTAGCAACCCAGATTCAAAGTTTACAAAGCTTAAAAAAGCCGGTCAATCCAGGTGGTTGGGGAGGCGCCCCACTGTTCGCGGAGTAGCCATGAACCCAATAGACCACCCACATGGTGGTGGGGAGGGGAAAACATCAGGTGGACGCTCGTCTGTAACTCCATGGGGCAAACCAACAAAAGGGCCCTCTACCCGTACTAGTAGGATCCAACCAAAACCAAATGTCAAGATCTAATTGGAAAACACCATTTATAGATAAAAGTCTGTTAAAAAGATTAACCCCACAACATGAAAAAAAACCTACATGGTCCAGACGTTCTACTATTTATCCAGCTGCTGTTGGTTTGAAATTACAAATATACAATGGAAAAGACATGATTAGTCGCAAAATTAAACCTGAAATGGTTGGACATAAATTAGGAGAGTTTGTAACGACACGAAAAAATTTTGTAGCAAAAAAAAAAAAATAATACAATAAAAAAAAAATAAATGGCACAAAAAGCTCATCCTACTATTTTAAGACCAGAAAATAACCTTTATCAAGGATGTACACACTGGGACGAACCACGATTTTTTTTTATTTTAACCATGATTCAAAAACTAATAGAATCTTGTTGTTTAGGAACAACACACTATCTTGATAAAATACAAGTTAATCGGCATCTTGGACTAATTCTTGTAGAAGCTGATCTTATACACCTACACTTTCGTTCAAAACGACGTTTAAAATCTAGACGTTATAAAGAAAATAAAATAATCAGCAAAAAACAATCTTGGACTGTAGTAGCGTGTCGACTGCAAAGTGCTGTTAAATTAATACAAAAATTTACGGGTACTAAAAAAGTCACGTTACGAATTAATAGAGTAAAAACTTATATGAGGTCGGTACCTAAACCCGCCCGAAGACAAATGGCTTATTTTACTAAAAGTTTTAACCATATAAGGTATGATTATGCCCGATATGGTATGCAACTGATGTATTTACTTATAAAAAATAAAGCAAGCGCCACAAGCCTGGCTAGGTTTTTAAAACAAAATATATGCTCAAGACAAAGAAGAAAAAGACATTACCAATTTTTAGCATATATTAAGCAAGGATTCCAAGCCTTACAAGAATACAAAGAAATACAAGGGTTAAAAATACAAATAAAGGGGAGATTTACTCACAAAGCAAAAGGGAGAAGCAGGGTGTGGAAATATCAAATGGGACAAATGCCTATTAGTCAGTTAAGTAAAAATATACAAGCAGAATATGCACAAACACAAACTGGTTATGGAAGCGTAGGATTAAAAATTTGGATATGTAACTGGAACAAAAACGATAATGCAACCTAAAAAAACAAAATACCGCAAATACTTTAAACCCCGAGGATTACCTAATACATCAGGTAAAACCCATAAGCTAACAGAATTAACCTGTTTTGCTGTAATTGCAATGGGCTCAGGTTATTTAAACGGGCGTCAAATCGAATCAGCCCGACAAAATATTAGACGTAAAGTTAAAAGAGAAGGTAAACTTGAAATTCTTATTTTCCCGGACATTGCTATAAGCCGTAAAGCTTCCGCGGCCCGTATGGGGAAAGGAAAAGGGAAAGTTGATCATTGGATTGCCTCGATATCTGCTGGACAAACTTTATTTTTACTATATGGTATCGATGATGAGCAAGGTATACCAGCTTTACACTCAGGAGCTAATAAGCTCCCACTAAAGGTTAAAATTTATCAATTATAAGCTATGTTTACCCCTAGAAAAAGACATCTCCGAAAAAAAAGATTTTTTTTACCAGAACAACGAACTTTTGCATTGTTTAATGGTAGTAATTTAAAATCTTCTCAAATATCAAAAATACGAGTATCATTGAAAAATGCAAAATTATACTCTGTACCCCTGTATCTTAACCCCCCCAAACTTGGTATAGGATGCCCAATTGTCATGATAATATATGAAACGTTACAAGACTTGCAGGACAACGTGCCTGAAATCGCTTCGAAACTCGATTGCCTAGGTATATCTATAGATAAAAAATGGTACTCTATTAAATTTTTAGAAAAAAGTAATACAGAAACTCTTAAAAAAAAAGCACTTAGCCTTCTTTTAATTAAATACAACGATATAAATAAAGATTAATAAAGTCCGAGCTATTCCTTTTTTATTACCTACAATACAACTAAAAGCCATATAAATACGACACTATCGCAACTGTATAATTAAAAACCAAAGCGAAAAAAGGGATTTGAACCCTCAGCTTTAAGCTTGGCAAGCTTACACTCTACCAATTGAGTTACTTCCGCTTTTCCTATTTTCCACTAGAAAAAAAGCAAACCTGTAAACCATGCCCTAAAACATTAGTCTCAGATTTATCTTTTGTTGTAAAATGAAATTGACATTGAAGAGAACCAACCTCTTCAAAATAAGGAAATAATGGTACCAATTCCTCAAAAGAAAAAATATCTTTTAAAACAAAACAATATATATTTTTATGAGCGGGTGCTCGTAAACCTTCAAATTGACGTACACGTGGCAACACATGAAATAATAATTTATAATAAAAAAGGTACATAGACTCTCGCCTCAAAGTAACTTTACCCCCTACCCCCTCTCTTGGGCCACTGTTTCTTTGTTGAGAAGGATTTTGCTGTATAAAATAAGGCTTTTGGCCTCCAACAATGTTCAAAGCGCCAAGACACGCAACCACATAATTTTCATCTGAACTTTCCCCACCTAAACAAATAGATATTTTTTTTGGACCTGGTAACAAAGAAACCGTTGAGATGTTTTCACTAAGAATTAAATCTTTTTTCACAACCTCGGAATAGTGTTTTTCAAAAGGATGCATAGAGACAATTATATAATTTTTTTAGCCATAGCAGCTAATTTGGACCATTTCAACCCCCTTAATCTACTCGGCAATATAGCTGATATTCGAGTTCCAATAGGTTTTTGCTGTGGGGTAATAAGAGCTACTGAATTGGACGCAAACGAAACACCTACGCCAGCCTTATTTCGAAAAAGTCTACGTGTTTGTACAATAACACCATGATGGACTTCCGACTTATTCATTTTTAATCTAACCCTTCTACCATAGCGGGGTCGAAGGCTCTGAACGGCTACAAGAACAACATCCCCTACGTTAGCATGTGCCTTACCACTTTTTTTTTTAACTTTTATGCATTTAACCAGTTTAGCTCCTGAATTATCTACAACTTTAAGAAGACTTTGGGTTCTAATCATATTTACTACTTCCAGCCGGATTCGAACCAGCACGTCAAAAGACAAAAGATTTTGAATCTGCCGTGTCTACCAGTTTCACCATGGAAGCCTGCCCATTAAGACTTCAATAATGAAGCTTGATCAATACGTATACTACCCCTAACTCGAAAATAAACTAAAATAATAGCTAACCCTATTGATGATTCACAAGCTGCGATTATAAGAATAAAAATAGCGAATATTTGACCCATTAAATCACCTAAGCATACAGAAAAAACAATAAAATTTAAGCTTACTGAAAGAAGAGCAAGCTCTAAAGACATAAGAACAACAACAATATTTGTTCTGTTTAAAATAACACCCCCAACACCTATAACAAACAATAAAGCAGAGACGAAGAAAAAATGAATAAAATCCATAATTTATTTTTAAAAATTAAAATATCAATAACGAACACCAAAATGAATTCTACGTTTATTAGAAACAGCCAACTTATTTAAACTATACCTTTTATTAACAACCTCCCCTTTACTTTGTGATGCTTTAAGTAATTCTTTACTTAAATTTTCCCATAAAGGAGAGGTTATAGACTGGTCTCTACTTACTTTTAACAATGACCTCATGCCAAGATTAATACCACAAATAGGAGATATTACGCGTGGCAAATAGACATTAAAAGACTGCTTGTTCCGACGTGTCTTGGGTTTTGGTTTAAGACGAACACCTATATCTTGCCTAACCGCAAGAATACCTAAATAAAAAATATGTATAGCCCGCCCAGGATAATCACGATCAAGAGATTGAAGAGCTTTATTTAAAACATTTTCCGCTTTTGAACGCTTACCGTCGCGCATTAAAAGATTAATCATTTTTTTTACTAAAGGGTCACTTTTAATACCTAAAAATTTACTAGATTGTGTATGTTCGTGTGAACTAGCCTTAATATGTTTAACAGAAGCATTCATTTGTTGCTGTTGTAATAAATCCTGATCAGTAACTAGCATCCTTTATCTATTTTTTTTGTACCATATTTCGAACGGGAGGTTTTACGGCCAGGTAATCCCTCTAAATCTAATTTATTTCGAATTAGACGGTATTTAACCCCAGGAAGGTCCGGAATTCTACCGCCTCGCACTAAAACCTGTGAGTGCTCTTGCAACCTGTGAACCTGACCAGGAATATAAGCTGTTAATTTGACTTTATTAGATAAACGAACTTTAACAACCTTACGTCGGGCAGAATTGGGCTTTTTAGGGGAACAAACAAATACTTTTAAACAAACACCTCTTTTTTGGGGGCATCCGCGAAGACCTACACTCTTCACTCTTGTTTGCTTTTTCCCTTGACTTTTGTTAAACCATTGATTGATGTTTGGCCTTGACATTACTAAGGAGGGGAGTTGAACCCCTATCCCGTTAAGGACTGGAACCTAAACCCAGCGTGTATACCAATTCCACCACCTCAGCTTTTGGAGTCGAAGGACTCGAACCTCCGATCCCCGTACCAAAAACGGGCGCCTTACCAGCTTGGCTAGACTCCATTTCTCAAACACCAAAACTCGGTTTGGCAGGGGTTGAACCTACATTGGTAGCTTCATGAGAACTATGTTTTGCCAATTAAACTACAAACCGCCGTACTACAAAGTGTTTTTAACTACGTCTTCTAAAAAAGCCTCAGTAAAATTTTTTACTGGGGCTTTTTTATATAAGCTTTAATTTTTTGCTTCACCCCCTTAATGAGTTGTGGTAAATCAGCAAAAAAAAGAAGACCGAGAAAAAATAAAAATAAAAATTGCAAAAAACTTATTCTCATATTATTTAAGGCTTAGACAGATAAACAGAAAGAGAGGGACTTGAACCCCCAACCCTTGGCTTTGGAGACCAAAGTTCTACCAATTGAACTATCTTCCCTTGACTCTTCTTTTTTTATGAACAGACTTCAAACCTCAATATATTATTTACAAGAACTTAAATACCGCCTAGCTTACGCTATTTTCGGAACAATTTTTCTCTTTAGTACAACGTATACCTATAAACAAGGATTAATTTTTATTTTTTTGCCTAAAGGATTATCACACTTTGTTAGTACAGGATTAACTGAAATTTTTTTTACCTACCTACAGATTTGTACTATTTTTAGCTTTAGTTTTGGTCTCGGTATAACACTAACACAATTGTACCTTTTTTTACGTCCAGGGTTATACGCTTTCGAAGCTAATACAATTTTTAATCTTTTAATTACAGCATTTTTATTTTATACTTGCTTATATATATTTGTATTTCCCATAATTGTTAAAGTATTCTGGGAACTTTTTTCAACCTATTCCCAAAACTTTACGGCAATAGATTTAACTTTTGAACCAAGACTGCAAGATTATTTAAATCATTTACAACAATTAAACAAAGCGCTAACTCTTAGCTTTCCTTGCCTAATTACTCTGAATATTATACAAATTTATACTAATAGACAAACGTGGGTTAAATATCGCGGAATAGCTTATATAACCGCTTTTTCTATCGCAGCTTTTATAACCCCCCCAGACGTTTTAAGCCAAACTTTAATAGGGTTGCCTTTTATTGTTTTTTATGAGATACAATTAAAAGTTTGGTCTTTGCATGAAGAGTATAAAAAACAATTGCTAGTTGGGTAACCAATCAAATCCCATAAGAATTCCTACGGAGACAAAAAATAACGCTAATGCGAGGGGTAAGAAACATTTCCAACCCAGCTTCATCAGTTGATCATATCGATAACGGGGCAAAATAGCACGCATAACAATAAATAAAATAACAAAAAAACATATTTTTAAACCAAACCAAATACCATCAGGTAAAATGCCTATATTAAAGGGAGATAACCACCCACCAAAAAAACAAATAGAAGTTAACCCCCCCATAACTAACATATTAGCATATTCACCTAAAAAAAATAAAGCAAATCCCATAGCTGAATATTCTACATTATAACCCGAAACTAACTCTGCTTCTGCTTCTGGTAAATCAAAAGGATGACGATTAGTTTCAGCCAAACACCCTATAAAAAACATTATACTAACTGGTAATAAAGGAAAAACAAGCCAGATATCTAATTGAGCAATTACTATTTCCGTTAAATTTAAGGTACCTACACATAAACAAACATTAATAAGACTAATACCCATTGAAATTTCATACGAAACCATCTGCGCCGCGGAACGTAAAGCCCCTAAAAAAGCATACTTTGAATTACTTGACCAACCTGAGATCAATACCCCGTAAACACCAAGAGAAGAAACAGCTAAAAAATAAAGACCCCCCAACTGAGAATCTGCAATAACATTACCATAACTGAACGGTATAACAGCCCAACTAATCAAACTTAAAATAAAAGTACAAAGAGGAGCTAATACAAAAAGCACAATATTTGCATTCGTGGGTAAAACAGTTTCTTTAACAAAAAGTTTAAGTCCGTCAGCTAGGGGCTGAAGTAATCCCATATAACCAATAACGTTTGGACCACGTCTTCTTTGAATTCCCGCCATAATTTTACGCTCCGCTAAGGTAAAATAGGCTACAGAAATTAATAAAGGAATAACAAGATCAAGAATATTTAAAAAAATAGTTAGGAAAGTTAGCCACATAATAAATTAAATAATACAATAATATAATTGTAAAGAATACCTAGGATTAATAAAATAACCCACTAATAAAAAACTATAAAAAACCATACTTAGAAGACCAAAGCGCTTCATCTACGTCTACTCTAAAAGGGTACATAACAGGAGCACAAACATCTGCTGAAAGAATAAAACTTAAATTTGAGTAATCTGTCTGTATCCATTTTGGTGTTGGCTGAAGATGAAGTTCAAACTTAAACCTATTAGATAATCGCCAACGCTCCAATTTTACATGAAAAGAGCGGAAACGTTTATAACGTGCTACTAATCTAGCTCGAATAGCTTGACGGTGTGACGGACAAAATTCAACAAAATCCCCTTTTTGAAGAGTAAACCCACCATGCCCTATTTTTTTACCATTTACTAACACCTTACTGTGCAGAATAGCCTGTCGACTGTAATAAATTGAATGAAAAAAACCTAAACGATATAAACTAATATCCAGGCGTCCTTCTAAAGACCCAATTAATTTTTGAGATGGATTTTTTAAGGCAACTAACGGTTTACACAAATTTTTAAACGCTTTGTGACTTAAATCCCCATAAAAACGTCTTATACATAATAAAATAGACAAAGTATTCCGAAAACTAATACGGTTGTATTTAAAAGTTTGATTTGGTCGAACCCGAGGTTTAAGAAAATTATAATCATGACATAAAGGATGACGGTACCTATTTATATTGGCAAGAGGACGATGACGACGCTTTTGGCTTCCCAACACCCCTATAATACTATCCCACTTAGGACGAAGAAACGTTTTCTCTTTAGATAACAAATCCCCCCAAATATCAGTTCTAGACCATAAACAAGATTTATATCTGTGTTTAAACCGCATTATTTATTATTACTTTCTCCCTTAAATTTAAGAGCATTTCGTGATTCTTTTTTAACTCCTTTTAACTGAGCCTTTCCTAAAAGACTAGAAAACACACGTTTTTTTTTTGTTGATTTCATACGACTACCTTTAACACAAGTCATATAAATTAAGCTAAAAAACCAAGAAGATAACAAAGGTGACTCAATATTTAAATTAAAAGGATAAGTTACTTTGCTCATAGTAGGACTTCCAACACCAACCAATAACAGACATTTTCTATGAGCCTCCACTAAATTTTCTTTTTCTATATCACTTAAAAACACCAAATCAACATCTTTTGATTTAACTAAATAACTACGTTTCCATTTTATATAACTTATATCAGGCTGATGAGAAAGACAAATTTTTAAAAGCGGATAATCACTAACAAAAAGAATTTTCCCCTCCGACAATATTATTTTTTTTAAAACTTCTAAAGTTGCACGTATACCGTATAAACTTTTTTCAAGATTATAAAAATAATAAATATTACGTTTCCCTAAAAGATAGGGGTGCATTGTCTTTGAAATTCGAACATCCTCATTAAAGGGACGAGGAACTAAATATCCAGAAGATCCAATTAAAAAAGAAAGAAGACGAGAATGCTCTGTTCTAACCATTATGTTTTTTTACCTTCCTTACACACTATTATTTCATTTTCATATAAAACCCCAGCCCCTTTGTATGAGTCCGGGTAACGATACCTTCTTATACTACTTGCAAAATTTTGTAAAACCCCTAAATTTGCAGAAATTAATAAAAATGTTTTTTTACCTAAATTTACTGAAACATCTACAGGGATATCAACTATAACAGACTTACTGTAACCTAGAGAAAATATAAGTTTTTCTTTTTCTTTGCGTACTCTGTAGCCAATCCCTTTAAGCTTTAATTCTATAGTATACCCTAAGACAACCCCAAAAATAGCTTGAGTAAAAAGAGAACTTTCATAAGGTGTTAAATAGGGTAAAAAAAGAACCATGTTACCTTTTCTGTGAAGGTTACTAACGGAATCAAAAATTACAACTCCTTTAACCCCTGATACACTCACTTTACCATTAATACTTGAACACCTAACACCTATAGGTAATCTAAATACTGGAATTGTCATGACGCATATGCTAAAATTTCTCCACCCTCCCCTTTACGTATACATTGTTCATGAGTCATAATACCTTTTGTTGTTGATAAAACCAACACACCGAAATCATTTGATAAACGAGCGACATCTAATAAAGAAAGATAAATACGATCACGTGGGCGAGAAATAATAACAAGCCGAGTACAAATGGGAGACCCATCATGATACCTAAGAAGGACTGTAATGACACCTTCATTTGTTTTTGTATACCCCTTAATTAAGTTTTCTTTCCATAAAATATCTAGGACTTTAGTACAAAAGCGTACTTCCTTAAAAGATACTCCAAAATGGTACACCATATACCCATTACGTAATTTATTGATTATCTTTGCAAGCATTGCTTTTGTTTGGAATCGGGCTTGAACCGACGACCTAAGGATTTTCAGTCCTTCACTCTACCAACTGAGCTATCCAAACTATATAAATTCAAATTTGCTTTTATTCGGAATCTTTTATCTCCCCAAGTCGGACTTGAACCAACGACTTTATGGTTAACAGCCACATGCTCTACCAACTGAGCTATTGAAGAAGGCCGGAGAGGGACTTGAACCCTCATTTATGGGTTTGCAACCCACCGCATTAGACCTTTATACTATCTAGCCAAGGCGGGCGAGGGGATTTGAACCCCCGTCTTTCAGAGCCACAACCTGACACTCTAACCAACTGAGTTACGCTCGCCATTTTGCGACTTATCGGATTTGAACCGATACTCTTTAAATAGAAACAGATTTTAAGTCTGACGTGTCTACCAATTTCACCAAAATCGCAATAAAAAATTTAACTTTTCTTGACAGACTAAATTTATTTAACGGGAAAGGGATTCGAACCCTTGACATTTGGGATATGATTCCAACATTCTAACCACTGAACTACACCGCCTTAATAAAAAAAAATAACCTACAATATCTCTCTAGAATAATATTTTTATAATTGCAACTGGAGAATTTTCTTACAGAGCAAATAGAATCAAGAAAGCCATCATCAAAGCAAATAAGGCAATCGCTTCAGTTAAAGCGAAACCTAAAATAGCAATTCTAAATAACTCATCTTTCAGAGAAGGATTACGCGCGGTACCCAAAACAAGAGCACCGAATACGGTTCCAATACCCACACCTGCTCCAGCTAAACCAATAGTAGCTAAACCAGCACCCAAAAGTTTAGCAGCTTGAACTAACATTTTTAAAAGGGTAAAAAATCAAATAACGAGACACTTTAACGATAAAAAAATTTTTATAAATATTACCGTAGAATGGGAGCAGAGAGGATCGAACTCCCGACTTCGTGCTTGTAAGGCACACACTCTACCACTGAGTTATGCTCCCTTAAAATTTTAAGGAGATAAAGAGACTCGAACTCTTGACCTCATGCTTGCAAAGCACACACTCTACCAACTGAGTTATATCCCCACTAACCTATTAAGGGCATATTGTTAGGTTGCTCGAAGGGGTACGTGTTCAACTTTAATTATAAAAATAATTGATAAAACACGTACCCCTTCGAGCAAATTTAATCCAAACATATTTGGGCGTATTGGGAGTTGAACCCAAGACCCTCGGATTAAAAGTCCACCACTCTAACCAACTGAGCTATACGCCCGAAAAGTTGTTAAACTTTAGTCTGAAAACAAAATCACTATAATTAATCTTTAGGGATTAGTACGGGTCAGCTGAAAACCTCACGGCTCTTACACCTCCCGCCTATCTAAGTGGTAGTCTTCCACCCCCTTGCGAAAACTTTACTAGAGGCGAGTTTCTCGCCTAATGGTCGATTATCTCTTCTCGATGTAGCTACCCGGCGATGCCCCTTAGGGAACAACCGGAACACAAGGGATCGAGTTTTCCCGGTCCTCTCGTACTAAGGTCTAGTCCTCGGAATTTTCAAACACCCACAGAAGATAGGGACCAAACTGTCTCACGACGTTCTAAACCCAACTCACGTACCACTTTCGTCGGCGAACAGCCGAACCCTTGGAACCTTTTCCAGCTCCAGGATGTGATGAGTCGACATCGAGGTGCCAAACGAACCCGTCGATAGGGGCTCTAGAGGATCATTAGCCTGTTATCCCCGGCGTACCTTTTATCCATTGCGCGATGGCCTTTCCACGAAGAACCACCGGATCACTATGACCGACTTACGTCTCTGATCGAAATGTCTTTCTTTCAGTCAAGCAGGCTTATACCATTATACTCGATTCCCCTTAAAAGGAGATGAACCTACCTTTGTATGCCTCCGTTACTCTTTAGGAGGCGACCGCCCCAGTCAAACTACCCAGCAAACACTGTCCCTTAGTTAGTAAGACAACAGATCTCTGGGTGGTATTTCACTATCGCTTCATCAATCCCTAACGAGAAAGAATCATAAGCTCCCACCTATTCTACACTAGAGTCTTTGACCTACAATATTTGCTTATAGTAAAGGTGCACGGGGTCTTTCCGTCCAGCTGTGGGATGGCCGCATCTTCACGACCTATGTAATTTCACTGAGTCCCTGTTGGAGACAGCGGGGAAGTCGTTACACCATTCATGCGGGTCGGAACTTACCCGACAAGGAATTTCGCTACCTTAGGACCGTCATAGTTACAGCCGCCGTTTACCGGGGTTTGACCTCAATGCGTAAACATCAAAGCTTCACCTACCGGCACCGGGCAGGTGTCAGTCCCTATACATCCTCTTACGAGTTAGCAGAGACCTGTGTTTTTAATAAACAGTCGCCACCCCCGATTTTGTGACAAAGACAAAAGCTTGCGCTACATATCTTTACTCCTTATTCCGAAGTTACAGAGTCATTTTGCCGAGTTCCTTCAACAGGGTTATCTCAAGGCCTTAGTGTTCTCCACCCGTCCACCTGAGGCGGTTTAAGGTACGGTATAAATAAAGTGCCTTTTTCTTGGAAAAAATAACTCACCCTTGACAAATTCAAGAATAAGGTGAAGTTTTCGTCAGCAACTTTTAACAGTTTAATCTTACCCATTACTGTAAGCCTTAGCTTAACAGCTTAGGGACCGTTTTAAATCGAGGTATTACCCTCTCACGACCCAGTTTTACTTAAGATCGTAAACCTTGGACTTACGGCCACAATGCTTTAATTTCATTGTTTTATGCTACTCATGCAAGTATTCTCACTTCCGATATCTTAATCTTAACTTACGTCAAAACTTCTACGACCTACGGAATGTTCTGCTACCACAAAGAATGTAAAAATGATTAAATTTTTACATTCTTTGTCTGAGGCTTCGGTAATAGTTTTAAGCCCTCAAAATTGGCGGGACTTCTACTCTAGGTCAGTGAGCTGTTACGCTATCTTAAAAGGATGGCTGCTTCCAAGCCTACCTCCTGACGGTCTCAGAGCGGAAATCACCTTTACCACTGAAACTATTTTATGGACCTTAGCCTACAGTCTGGGCTGTTTCCCTCTTGAGTATGAATCTTAGCATACATACTCTGTCTGCCCTAAATGAAAAATTTGTATTCGGAGTTTGCTAAAGTTTAGTAAGAGAAGATCTCCCCCTTGCTTACACAGTGCTCTACCCCAAATTTACTATTTAGGACGCTCTACTTCAATAGATTTCGCAGAAATCCAGCTATCACCGACTTTGATTGGCCTTTCACCCCTAAACTCAAGTCATCCCAGTATTTTGCCACATACACGGGTTCGGCCCTCCAAAGAATGTTGCCACTACAATATCAGCCTGCTCAAGTTTAGATCAGCCGGTTTCGGGTACTTAACAAAGGACTTTAAGGCGCCACATAGGACTCGATTTCTCTTCGCCTGCACTTTTTATTAGCTTAAGCTTGCCCCTTATTAAGATTCACTTGCCCATTATACAAAAGGTATGCCGTTGCTTTTTACAGCTTCGACTAAAATATGGAGTTTCAGGATCTTTGCACTGTCGCAACTTCTTTTTCACCTTTCCCTCACGGTACTTGTTCACTATCGGTAAAAAAAATAACTATAGGCTTTGAGGGTGGTCCCCCAATACTCAGACAAGGTAAACTTGCCTCGTCTTACTTTCACGAATATAAAAAAATTACAGGACTAACACCTTCTAAGGTAGAAATCATATTAAAAAATATAATTTCTTTTCATTCTTTATAATAATATCGTTTTGCCTTTTTATCGCTTTCGCTCACCACTACTAACGATATCTCGGTTGATTTGATCTGCAGGGTACTGAGATGTTTCACTTCCCCTTGATGCTGCCTAAGCAGCAGGCTTTTTAGCCCCGGTTTCCCATTTTAGGTTGGTTAACGTCACAGGCTTTCCTCGTGTCAACACTTTCGCGATTGTCCGCGCCTATATTTTTTTTCCAAGGCATTCACTCCACACTAAACTAGTATATTA